AAATTGATTCTACCGTGAAATAAATACCACAACCTATGTATCTAGGGACTAGTCACTTCATAGTGACTCCTCCCTAGATACATACATCTATGCAATTGAATTCTGGATCTATTCCGCATATACAGACCGTACTGAAGATTCAAAACCTATGAAAATTTTCTTTATAAATTTTATAAATACAAATAAAAAAAACATAAAATCATTCCAATGGATTTCAAATTGAAAACTTCTTCTTCGGTAAATCAATTACGAAACGTTTTTGTAGAATGCCCAATATCCGTTTTACATCTTCTATTCGAAAATGTTCAATTTTCAGAAGATCTTCTTGACTCTTATTCAAAAGGTCTAATAATGTATTTATATTGGACTTTTTGAGGCAATTATAGGTCCTGGAAGGCAATTCTGATTGGTCAATAAAAATACATTTCAATGCTATTTCGTTTTTTTTTAGTTTAGCCAATCCATCATGAAAGGTAAAAAGAGGTAAAGTAACCCTGTTTTGATTGTCCTCTAAAAAGATGTCTTGTTCTTCCGCATGTAGAAAAGGAATAAATAAATCAATCAAATTACGGGAGGCTTCGTGAAGTGCTTCTTTAGGAGTTAAACTTCCATTCGTCCATATTTCGAGAAAAAGTATCTCTTGTTTTTCATTCCCATTCCCATAAGAATGAATACTATGATTCGCATTTCGAACAGGCATGAATACCGCATCTATAGGATAACTTCCCTTTTGAGCGCTATTTGGTGTTTTCATACGATATCCTCGATTCCTCTCGATTTGTAATCCAATACACAAATCGATTGGTTCCGTCAGGCTAGCTATATGCTGTGTAGTATCAACGATTTCCACAGAAGGCGGTGAGATGATGTCTTTAGCAGTTATGTTTACAGGACCCTTAACGCAAATAGATGCGTCGCAAGTTCCATACAGATTACTTCTCAAGACAATTTCTTTCAAATTCATTAAGATTTCATGTACTGATTCTTCAATACCGCCTATGGTAGAATATTCATGTGGTATCTTTTCAGATTTTGCATGTGTTATACATGTTCCTTCAATTTCTCCAAGCAAAGCCCTTCTCATCGCGATGCCGATCATATCGGCTTGACCTTTCATAAGCGGAGACAGAACAAAACGGCCATAATAAAGACACTTATTGTCTGTTCTTGATTCAACACACCTCCACTGTAGTGTCCGAGTAGATACTGCTACTTCCTTTCGAAGCATAGTAATATTGTTTGATCAGATCATTGAATCATTTATTTCTCTTGAAATACGTTCAATTCTTATTTTTATACATTATACACGTCTTTTTTTAGGAGGTCTGCATCCATTATGTGGCATAGGGGTTACGTCTCTGACAAAACTTAAAAGTATACCACTTCTACGAATGGCTCGTAATGCTGCATCTCTTCCGAGACCAGGACCCTTTATCCTGACTTCTGCGCGTTGCATACCCTGATCTACTACTGTACGAATAGCATTTGCCGCTGCGGTTTGAGCAGCAAAAGGCGTCCCTCTTCTTGTGCCCTTGAATCCACAAGTACCAGCGGAGGACCACGAAACCACCCGACCCCGTATATCTGTAACCGTTACAATGGTATTGTTGAAACTTGCTTGAACATGAATAACTCCTTTTGGTATTCTACGTCCATTCTTACGTGAACCAATGCGTCCATTCCTACGTGAACTAATTCTTGATATGGGTTTTGTCATATTTTATCATCTCATAAATAAGAGTCAGAGATATACGGATATATCCATTTCATGTCCAAACAGATCTTTTTTTTGTGCATTGGGTACCTCGGAGAGTCCCTTTTTAGTTTTAGAAAGATTATCCCTGTCTCTGTTTATGCCTTGGGTTAGAACAAATTACTATAATTCGTCCCCGCCTACGGATCAGTCGACATTTTTCACAAATTTTACGAACGGAGGCCCTTATTTTCATAATTTGTTTTTCCTTACCTTAATTACGAATCTACTCTTTAGAAGAAAATAAGTCTCTTGAAATTTTGAACCCCGAATTGTATCCGAACGAAAGGAATGTAGCAAAAGTCACCTAATCGTTCGAATCTTTGTTGCGGAGTCTATAAATTATGCGTCCCCTGGTTGAATCATAACGACTTACTTCAATTTTGACTCTATCACCCGGTAGTATTCGTATAAAACTACGTCGTATCCTTCCTGAAACATAACCTAGAATCAGATCCTTATTATCTAAACGAACTCGAAACATACCGTTGGGAAGTGATTCAGTAATTAAACCTTCATGAATCCATTTTTGTTCTTTCATTCCAGATAACCCCCTTGAAGTATCAACTAATGGAGGAGGAGTGATATTAGACAACCCACCCTTCCTCTTTTTTTCACAAAACAAACAGGAAGTTACGGATTCAATTCGGATACCAGAAAGATTACCATATATAACACAAAATTTCTCCCCCGATTCCTTCCAGTCGAGCCTCTCGGTCTGTCATTATACCGCGAGAAGTAGAAAGAATTACAATCCCCATTCCTCCTAAAATCCTAGGAATTCGTTGATAGTTGGAATAGATTCGTAGACCGGGTCGACTGATACGTTTTAAAATAGTTCTATATGGTCCTTTCCTATTCCTTCTATGCCGCAGAGTTGAAACCAAGAAATTTTTCTCGTTTTCTCGATGTTTTCTCACATTTTCAATAAAGCCTTCTCGTAGAAGTATTTTAACAAGGGTTTCGGTAATATTCGTAGATGCGATTCGAACCGTTCCCTTTTTATCCATGTCAGCATTTCGTATAGAAGTTATTATGTCGGCAATAGTGTCCCTACCCATGACAAGCTGTAATTGTCGGTGCCTCCGAATTTTGATATAATCAACATGTTCTACTTTTTTTATGTTTATGAATTATTATTCTATTTTATATTATTATTAAATTAAAGGTATATGCGTGAGACAAAAGCTACTAATAAATTCTACTAATTAATTGAATATATTTCCGATACCCTGCTAGATCATAGTCTCATCTATTAGTATTTATAATACCTCAGGAGCTAATGAAACTATTTTCGTAAAATTCAATTGTCTCAATTCTCGAGCGATCGCACCAAAAACTCGAGTTCCTCTTGGGTTTCCTTCTTGATCAATGACAACGGCTGCATTGTCATCATATTGTATTATCATACCGTTGTCACGTTTGAGTTCTTTACGTGTACGTACAATTACAGCTCTGACCACTTCTGATCTTTGTAGAGGCATATGGGGCACTGCTTCTTTGATTACAGCAACAATAATGTCACCAATATGAGCATATCGTCGATTACTAGCTCCTATGATTCGAATACACATTAATTCTCTAGCCCCGCTGTTGTCTGCTACATTTAAATAGGTTTGAGGTTGAATCATTTTTTTTTTCACGCAAAGGGCGAAGATAAAAAAAAAAAAGAAATATTGTTTGTTCAGAAATAAAAAAACCCTCAGCTGTTTTTTCATCATAACAAAAAAGGCCCTTTCTTTTGGTTACACATTCCTATCCCGCAATAACGAATTGAGTTCGTATAGGCATTTTGGACGCAGCTATTGAAATAGCTTCTCTGGCTGCAATTTCTGATACTCCACCCATTTCATAAAGTATTCGACCTGGTTTAACGACGGATACCCAATATTCGGGAGATCCTTTCCCCGAACCCATACGCGTTTCTGTAGGTCTTACTGTAACAGGTTTGTCTGGAAATATACGTACCCAAATTTTTCCACCACGACGTGCATATCGTGCCATTGATCGTCGCCCCGCTTCTATTTGTCTAGATGTGATCCAAGCGGGTTCAAGTGCCTGAAGAGCATATCTACCAAAACAAATACGATTGCCTCGATAAGATATTCCCTTCATTCTTCCTCTATGTTGTTTACGGAATCTGGTTCTTTTGGGGTTATAGTTGATGGTTTTTTCTCAATGCCATCTCTACTGCAGAACCGGACATGAGAGTTTCTTCTCATCCAGCTCCTCGCGAATGAAACGAAAAAAAAATTATAGATAAGATATATGTATTTAATGAATAATACGCGGAATCATGGGATTTTTTGAGATCAAATCTGTCACGCAGCAATTGTTATATCTTGTTTGTATATGTATTGTTTGTATATGTATATAAAAATATAAAATTCGAAGCATATTTCTATTATACTTTAACTTTAATTTAATGCTTTTTTAATGTTTTTTTTTCGAATTCATAAATTTTGATTTCGACCTTTATTGAATTGTCCAAAACTTAACAATCCAATAAGCTTTCGCGGGCGAATATTTACTCTTTCCGTATCTGTTTCATTTGTAGGGTCGACCTGCGACCTCTCAGAATAAATGAATTGGCTCTTGGTTCGTTCCGCCATCCCACCCAATGAATCATTAGGATTCGTTTTCAATCGAATCTTCTGCAGTCACAGGTTCTGTCGTTCCCATCGCTTCTCTATTAATGGCTAGGTCCGAACTTTGCAATAGAGCTCCTAATTCAATTTGTTCCTGAGCCAATTTCCTCAGTCTTTATTGGCCCGGTGCTCTTTATTATTTTTTATTTTTCTTATGACTTGGATGCGTCTAATTACTTTACTAATTCTGTTATGGACGAATCCCTATTTATGCTTTATTACATTGCCTTTTATGAGATGATTCATAGACCATACATCATATTGGAATCATATATCGTTGATATTCTCTTTTTCTCTTTCTCTCACCCTTCCCTTTATCTATATCCATTTATTTTTGCTTCACAACCTATAATCTGATTGATTTATCTTTTATGTAAAAAAATATTTCAGTTGCTACAACGATATGATCGAAACATCATACATCATATAGTGACTGGTTCTTTGGATCCAGATAATACGAAGTAATGAGTTGGTTATTAGTTCTATATAGTATTAGTTTATACTGGGGGCTGGGGGAGGGTCCCTTTTTTTTTTAATCTAACCTAACCCTAAATAAAAAAAAACCAACGAGTCGCACACTAAGCATAGCAATTATACCA